AAGGTATCCTCCGGATAATTCCAATCGAAGCAATTTGATGTCTGACTCGGGCCTATATGACATGACCGATCGATAGAAATACTCCAACACTCCACCTTTGTCATATATTCCATATATCACACTAGATAGATATCATATTCATGGAATACGATTATGCCTTGATGGTGAAATGGTAGACACGCGAGACTCAAAATCTCGTGCTAAAGAGCGTGGAGGTTCGAGTCCTCTTCAAGGCATAATATTGAGAATGCTCATTTCATGAGCAATTTCATAACAGATTTCGGATCTAATCAATATTGACGAGTATCTTATCTGTTGATACGAAGTATTCCGGCGATCCTCACGATCCGAGTCCGAGCTGTTGGAATCGGCAGCGGATCACGAAATCTTGGTGATCTTCTCTATAGGAGTCCGTTTGGAAATCGCCCACCCTGCGCGCACCCCCCGAGTATAGGATTCAACAGGAATCGCACAAGGTAGATTGATAGAAACCTCTGGTAAAATACCCACCAGTACCCGTAACCCAGCAAAGAAAGTACATTACATTAGGGATTGGCGACTTACCCATTCAGTGACTTTGGCACTGGACGTTCTTAAAATGGGGTCGGGTGAATTAGAGAATAGACAGACGTCTGTTGGCATTCCAGCCTATCCGAAAGAGGATCGTACCTCTTGGTCGTGAATATCTGAATAGGACGAACCCGCCTACGTGGATATCTTTGCTTCGGAACAAAGCAATTAGAATTAGGCTCGGTCAACTGGAATGTGTATTATCCATATGGGAGATCTTCCAATTGAGGAGATCCATCGACCTGAGACGAAGAGAAAGGTCTATCTATCTTCTTTAGTTATTCAATGAAACCAATGATTCGTTATTGGAGCAGATAGCAACAACCATTTCAGCGGACATGCGTATTTTCCGATGGATTGACATGGTTTCATTAGTAGAAATTGTTTGATGTAGCGAGTAATAGGCTCTTTCGCCGTTCAAGAATTCTTGTTTAGGCAGTTCATATCATCCACACATAGTGATCTAAGATTTCAATTCTTCCATGTTTCAGCAGTAGCATATTGTTCCATGGAGCTAAGGCCAAAAAGATGGAAGAAACAAGTGTTTCCACGACTCTACCATCCGGCCAATTCTGTTCCACTTAATCTCCTTTTCATGGGCACATATCTTTACGGCTAAGGAATGGGGAATCTTTCTCCTGTTACATGAATCAAATGTTTCATTTCATCCGGGAAAAGCCATCTCTTTCTCAACAATGTCTTTGTCATTTGATCCAATAGCGTTCCGTTAGATAGGAACAGATTTGATAAATACTGATAACTCTCGGATAGAGTATTAGAACGGAAAGATCCATTAGATAATGAACTATTGGTTCTAAACCATCTCTGGCGATGAATCAACAATTCGAAGTGCTTTTCTTGCGTATTCTTGATGAACCAGCGTTTATATATAGATGTAGGAGGATTTGTTTGGGAAGCAATGAGCCCCTTTGACATCTCTTCATCTGCAAAGAATTCTCGACGTGAAAACACAGAGACAGAGGGCTGATCTTTGAATAGGGAAAAGGATGGATCCGCAGGGTCCCAAATGAATTGGCTTGTTCGAAAAAAGCCTTGTTCTTTGGAAGATCTATCTCGTGTCTGGTACTGCATGGTTCCACTCTGCAAGAACTCCGAATCATTCTCTTGAAGCTCATCCTCTTTATGATAAATGATCCATTTGCCCCGAAATGACCCAGTCCAATAGGGAAATCCCAATTCAGTGGGCCTTTCGATACAATCAAATCGCCATATTCTAGGAGCCCAAACTATGTGATTGAATAAATCCTCCTCTATCTGTTGCGGATCGAGGGCCCCTTCCCCTTCTTCAAACTCCGATTCGTATTTTTCATATAGAAATCTCTGATCAACGATAGAACAAGATCCATTTTGCATCATATCTAACTGATTCCTTGGTTCGGACCGAAGAAGTAATGTCACTCGATTATTATCAAACTGACTGCAAGATTTTTCTGTCCGTGAGGATCCCGCCAGAGCCAGAGCGCCTTCTACTTCTAATAGTAATAATAGTAATAGGCCATGAACTAGATCAGAATCGTTCTCGACGAATCCATAAGAAGTGATCCAATTTTTTTCATCGTGTCTGGATGAAGACCAAAGATCTTGAGCGACCGATCCGGCAGAACAACTCAAAAGATAAAGAAGTATCGTTAATTTCTTCATGCTCGTTCCAAGTTCGAAGTACCATTTGTACAAATAAGAATCCCCTCCCTTACATGATTTCTTCTTCATATAGATAGATATAGGATCTATGGGGCAATTACTTAGAAGTACATTTTGTGTAACAGCCCTTCCTATCTGATAGAAAAGGATCCCATGATCCTGAACCGATCTTATCTGGGATCGAAAATCCCAAGTTTTTCTATGAAGAGCTGATCTAATTGTATTAGTTTCTATAATGGATTTCTTCTGTGTAATACTAATTGATAGG